ATTTTAATGAACTAAATAAATTCTTTTTTATATTGAAAATATAATGTTTTTATAAACTAATTAAAAATTTTTAAAAAAATTCACATTATAATTTTATAAAAATATAAAACTGCAAATTTTAAAATACTAAACATTAGTTAATGTGTAAATTTATAAAAATATATTAGTAAAAGAAATTTTTTATTTCATGAATAAATTTACAATTTATTACTTTTATCAGACATTTTACTAAATAAAAAATATCAAATAATACATTAATATATATATATATATATATATATATATAATTTTTTTTTAAAATAATTGTATTTTAGTGAAAATATCACATTAAATTTTGAATTTTTTATTAATAATTTTTTAATTATTAAATACAAATTTTTAAATATTAAATAATGAAATGCCTGAAAAAAGGATTATTTTGATAGAATAAATTATATAATTTAAAATTATTTTCATTAAATTAATTAAGGATAATAATTAAAAAATAATATTTATTTTGCAAATAAAAATTAATATAAATGTATTTTATCTTAATTAATTAAAAATTAATAAATTTATAAATTTTTTTATACCCAATAATTTTCTTTATTGTTTTATTAAATTTTTTATCAATTATAATTAATAATTGATTTTTTATATGAATCTTAATAGAATTAAATTTAATAATTTTTATCCCAATTATAATTGAAAAAAAAAACATTAAAATTATTAGAAAAATTAGATTTAAATATTTTTTAATTCAATCTTTTAGATCAATAATTTTTTTATTCTCAATTTTAATAAATATAATATTTAATAACTTAATTAATATTTCAATTATTTATTTTTTAATAATAACAACAATATTAATTAAATTAGGAATATTTCCATTTCATATATGATTTGTAAAAATAATAAATATTATATCATGAAAAAATTGTTTTTTATTATCAACAATTCAAAAAATAATCCCATTTTTTATTATAATAAATTTTATTAATAAAAATATTAAAATTTTTTTATTAATTAATATTTTTAATACAATTATTAGAACAATTGGTGGGTTAAATCAAAATTTTATTAAACCCCTTTTAGCATATTCTTCAATTAATCATATAAGATGAATAATAATTTCTTCAATTACAATAGAAAAAATATTTTTAATTTACTTAATTATTTATTTATTAAATAATTTATTAATTATAATATTTATAAAACAAATAAATATTAAATTTATTAACAAAATTTTTTATACAAAAAATTCTTATTTAATTAAAATATTAATTATAATGAGAATATTATCACTAGGAGGAATTCCTCCAATAATTGGATTTTTAATTAAATGAATAACTATTTATTCAATTTATAATAATATAATTTTAAATTTTAATTTAATTATTTTATTAATCACTTCAACTGTTACAATTTTTTATTATTTAAATTTATTTATTCCATCAACATTTTATTTTAATGAAAAATTTAAAAATAAATTTTTAAAAATTTATTTTAAAAATTTTTATAATTCAATTATTTTAATTTTATTTTTAACTTTTACAACATTAATATTTAATAATTTTTTTTATTAATATAAAACTTTAAGTTAAAAAAACTATTAATCTTCAAAATTAAAAATATTATTTTTTAATAAGTTTTTATTTACAAAAATTTTATAAAATGAATATTAAGAACAAATCACAAAGATATTGGAACATTATATTTTTATTTTGGTGTTTGAGCAGGAATATTAGGTTCAGCAATAAGAGCTTTAATTCGAATAGAACTTAGAGTCCCAGGAATACTTATTGGAAATGACCAAATTTATAATTCAATTGTAACTTCACACGCATTTATTATAATTTTTTTTATAGTTATACCAATTATACTTGGAGGATTTGGAAATTGACTTGTACCATTAATAATTAATGCTCCAGATATAGCATTTCCACGATTAAATAATATAAGTTTTTGATTATTAATTCCATCTTTAATTTTATTAATTTATAGAAATATTTTTGGATCAGGAACAGGAACAGGATGAACTGTATACCCACCTTTATCCTCACAATTAAATCCATCAATTGATTTAACTATTTTTTCACTTCATATTGCAGGAATTTCATCTATTCTTAGATCAATTAATTTTTTATGTACAATTATTAATATATCAAATACTTCAATAAATAATTGAACATTATTTACTTGATCTGTATTAATTACAACAATTTTATTATTATTATCACTTCCAGTACTAGCAGGAGCAATTACAATAATTTTAACTGATCGAAACTTAAATACAGCATTTTTTAATCCAGCAGGAGGGGGAGATCCAATTTTATATCAACATCTATTTTGATTTTTTGGTCATCCAGAAGTTTATATTTTAATTCTTCCAGGATTTGGATTAATTTCTCATATAATTTGTTTAGAAAGAGGAAAAAAAGAAACTTTTGGAATATTAGGAATAATTTATGCAATAATTTCTATTGGATTCTTAGGATTTATTGTTTGAGCACATCATATATTTACAGTTGGAATAGACGTTGATACACGAGCATATTTTACATCAGCAACAATAGTTATTGCAATTCCAACAGGAATTAAGGTTTTTAGATGAATAGCAACAATTAATGGAATAAAAATTAAATTAACTCCTTCTATACTATGAATTTTAGGATTTATTTTTTTATTTACAATTGGAGGATTAACAGGAATTATTTTATCAAATTCATCTATTGATATTATTCTTCATGATACATATTATGTTGTAGCTCACTTTCATTACGTTTTATCAATAGGGGCAGTATTTTCAATTATTGGAGCATTTATTACATGATTCCCATTACTAACAGGATGTACAATAAATAATTTTAGATTAAAAATTCAATTTTTAACTATATTTGTTGGAGTTAATATAACATTTTTTCCTCAACATTTTCTTGGACTTTCAGGAATACCTCGACGATATTCAGATTACCCAGATTTTTATTTAATATGAAATAAAATTTCATCTTTAGGATCAATAATTTCAATTATTAGAATTATTCATTTAATAACAATTATTGTAAGATCGATAAAAAATAAAAATTTAATAATTAATTTTTATTATAAAAACTCAGCAAGAGAATGAACTCATAGATTTCCTCCAATAAACCATGCTTTTAATGAATCTTCAATTTTAACTAAATAAATCCTAATATGACAGAAAATTGTAATAAATTTAAACTTTATAAATAAAATATTTTAGATATTTTTATTAGGAATTAACTCATGAATAACTTTTGGATTTCAAGATGCTATATCACCAATTATACATTATATAAATTTTTTTCATGAATTTATTATAACAACAATTATCTTTATTACAATTATAATTCTTTATATAATTATTATAATATATAGAAATAAATTTTATACCAATTACATTATTAATCATCAAACAATTGAATTTATTTGAACAGTTTTTCCTTTAATAATTTTATTTATATTAGTTATTCCATCAATTAAAATTTTATATATAACAGATGAAACAAAAATACCATTTTTTACTATTAAAAGAATTGGAAACCAATGATACTGATCATATGAATATCCTCAATTTTTAAAAATACCTTTTGATTCATATATAATTAATACTAATGAAATCAAAAATAATGAATTTCGATTATTAGAAGTTGATAATCGATTAATTGCTCCATACAAAATTAAAACTCAATTAGTAACAACATCAAATGATGTAATTCACTCATTTACAGTTCCATCATTAGGATTCAAAATTGACTCAATTCCAGGACGACTTAATAAAACAACATTTTTAATAAAATTTGCAGGATTATTTTATGGGCAATGTTCAGAAATTTGTGGTGTAAATCATAGATTTATACCTATTGTTATTGAATCAATTAATAAAAAAAAATTTTTTGAATGAATTTTAAATTAATTTTTTTTTAAATTTAGATTTAGTTAAATTTATATAACATTAATTTGTCAAATTAAAATAATTTTTTTGAAATAATCTCATTAAGTAACTTAAATGTAAAGTATTAATCTCTTAAATTAACTATTGTTAACTAACAATTAACCTTAATGAATACCACAAATAAGACCAACCTGATGAATAATTTTATTTTTATTTAATGTATTTGTATTTATTTTAATTAACATATTAATTTACTTTAAATGAAGGCCATTTTATTTTGATATAAAAAAAATAGAAATAAAATGAAAAAATTTTTTATTTAATGATAAGAATTTTTAATATTTTTGACCCATCAACAAGTATAATATTTTCAATAAATTGAATTTCAACAATTTTCCCAATATTATTTATTTCTTTAAATTATTGATTAATTCCGTCACGATGAAATAATTTATGAAATTTTTTATATGAATTTTTAAATAAAGAATTAAACGTAATTCTTAAAAAAAAAATTTATAAAATTAATTTTATTTCTTTATTTTCAATAATTTTTTTAATTAATTTAATAGGACTTTTTTCTTTTATTTTTACTTCAAGAAGACATATATCAATAAATTTATCTTTAGCTATACCAATATGATTAAGATTTATAATTATTGGATGAACTTTTAATACAAATCATATATTAACACATCAAGTTCCTCAAGGAACACCAAATATTCTAATACCATTTATAGTAATAATTGAATTTATTAGAAATATCATTCGACCAGGAACTTTAAGAATTCGATTAACAGCAAATATAATTGCTGGACATTTATTATTAACTTTAATTAGAAATAATGGAAATAAATTGATTATAATTTTTGCAATTATATTAATTTTAATTCAAACATTATTAATAATTCTAGAATTATCTGTTGCAATAATTCAATCTTATGTATTTATAATTTTATTAAGATTATATTCTCAAGAAATTTAATGAAAAATCTTCTTAGTCAACCATTTCACCTAGTAACTTTAAGTCCATGACCAATCTTAACATCAATAAATTTAATATTTTTTATAGTTAGAATAACTAAAATATTTAATTTTTCAGAAAAAACTCCTTTATTTTTAAGAATTTTTTCAATTGTATTATGTTCATATCAATGATGACGTGATACTTCACGAGAAAGAACTTTTCAAGGGTATCATTCAACATTTGTAATAGAAGGAATAAAATTAGGAATAATTTTATTTATTATTTCAGAAGTATTCTTTTTTTTATCATTCTTTTGATCATACTTTCATATAATACTAGCCCCAAGAATTGAAATTGGTCAATCATGACCTCCATCAGGAATAAAATCTTTAATTATAAATCCCTATAATTTACCTTTATTAAATACTATTATTTTAATTAGATCAGGAATATTTTTATCAATAGCACATTATTCAATTATTGTAAAAAATTATGAAAAAGCAAACATTTTAATATACTTAACAATTTTATTAGGAATTATTTTTACATTAATTCAAAATTATGAATATTCAAATGCTATATTTTCAATTTTTACTAGAAGATACGGAACAACATTTTTTATAATAACTGGATTTCATGGAATTCACGTTCTTATTGGAACAATTTTCATTTTAGTTTCTTATCTTCGATTAAAATTTTATCATTTTTCTAATATTCATCATATTGGATTTGAAGCAAGAGCATGATATTGACATTTTGTTGATGTAGTGTGATTATTATTATTTTTATTTGTATATTGAATTCCATTCTAATTATATAATATAAAAAATATATTTAACTTCCAATTAAAAAATTTAATTAAATTTAATATAATTATTGATTATTTTATATATTTTGATATTTACAATCTTTTTAATTATAATAGTTTTATTTAAATTAAATATTTTATTTCAAAAAAAAAAATCAAATTACCGAGAAAAAATATTTCCATTAGAATGTGGATTCAGACAAATAAATAAATTTCATTTACCATTTTCGATTCAATTTTATTATATTTCAATTCTATTTTTAATTTTTGATGTAGAAATTTCATTAATCATTCCAATAATTCAAAAAATAAATTTTTTTATTATTAACAAATGAATAATTTCATTTTCAATTATTATAATTATTTTATTAATTGGATTATTAATCGAATGATGAAATAATTTAATTAAATGAAAATAAATTAATTGAAACCAAAAAGAGGTAAATTATTGTTAATAATTTTATTGAAATAAAATTTCCAATTAAATATATATATATATATATATATATATATATATATATAATAAAATTTAAATAATTTAAAATTAAAAATTTAATATTGAAAATATTAACATAGAATAAATTATTCTTTTAAATAAATTTGAAATAAAATATATGAATTTCTAATTCAAAAAATAATATTAATTTATTATTATTTCTTTAATTATTTTATAAATGGTAAATAAAAATACTTACTAAATTTAAGTCGAAATTAAATATAATCATTTATAATTTTATAATATATTATTTATATAATGAAATTATTTTTAAAAATAAAAAATAATTATAAAAAAAAAAAAAAAAAAAATTCTAACTATTAATATTATAATAAAATTTTCTAATTTTATAAAATTAATATAAATTATAAAAATTATATCCTTGGAAATTTTTTCAAATCATCCTTTATCCATTTCTAAAAATAATTTATTTCCAAAAAACAAAAAATTTTTAGAAAAAAATCTACTAAAATTATTTATAAACCATATAAATTTTATAAAATTAAATAATAAAATTTTTTTACTAATAATTTTATTTAAAATAAAAATAAATAAACCAACTAATATTGATAAAAAAATTAAAATATTTAAAAAATACTTTAATCTATTTTCTAAAATAATTAATATTAATGAATCAAAAACAAATCATCTAAATAAACTACCCCCTAAAACTGAATAAATAAATATTATTGTTATAGAAAAATTTATTAATACTCTATCATAACATATTCAACTAGAATTAAATATTATTAAATTAAAAATTGAATAATAAATTAAACGAAAGGTATAAATAACAGTAAATGATAAAGAAATATAAAATATTAATAAAATTAAAATATTTAAATTATTAAAAATTCTAAGTTCTAAAATTATATCCTTAGAATAAAATCCAGATAAAAAGGGGAATCCACATAAAGCTAAATTTGAACAATGAAAGTAAATTAAAGTCAATAATAGTATTTTTCTTATTCCACCTAAATAACGAACATCTTGATTATTATTTATTGAATGTAAAATTAAACCCGCACACATAAATAATAATGATTTAAACATAGCATGAATTACTAAATGAAAAAATCTTAATATACTAAATCCTAATAAAAGAGTTAATATTATAATTCCTAATTGTCTTAAAGTTGATAAAGCAATAATTTTTTTAAAATCATTTTCAAATGAAGCAACCATTCCTGAAAAAAATATAGTTATTAAACTTAAAAATAATATAAAAAATTTAAAATTTATATTTAAAAATATTAAATTTTTTAAACGAATTATTAAATAAACTCCAGCTGTTACTAAAGTTGAAGAATGAACTAATGAAGAAATTGGAGTAGGAGCTGCTATTGCTATTGGTAACCATGAAGAAAATGGAACTTGAGCTCTTTTTGTAAAAGCTCCTAATATTAAAAAAAAAATTATAAAAAAATTTACAAATTTAAAATTTATTAATATATAATTTCAATCACCATACATTCTTATTATTCTAATTGATAGTAATAATCCAATATCCCCTAACCGATTTGTTAAAATTGTTAATATTCCTGAAAAATAAGAAGATCATCTATTATAATAAATTACTAAACAATAAGAAATTAATCCTAATCCATCTCATCCTAATAAAATTATTAATAAATTCTGACCAACAATTATTAATAATATAGAAAAAACAAATAATATTAAAATATAAATAAAACGAATAGAAAATATATCTATTCACATATACTCAATTCTATAAAAAATAATTATTGAAGAAATTATTAAAACCAATATAATAAATATTAGTGTTTTATAATCAAAATATAACAAAACAGAAAAATTCAACCCAAAAATTTTTATTAATTCAAATTCAATAAAAATTTTTAATTTTAAAATTAAAAATTTTAATAATATAAATATAAAAAAAAAAGAAAATATTAATATTAAAATTCCTAAATTTAAATAAATTAAAATTATTTAAAATAAAATTATTTATATCTTTAATTCCACAAATTAAAATTTTTTTTAAACTATTTAAATTAAAAAAACCATAAATTTAAAAAAAATAATATTATTGGAATAAAATGTAAAATTATTAATAAATATTCATCAATAGAATTAAAATAAAATATTATTCTAATTAAAAAATTTTTTCCATGTTGAGAAAAAGAATACAAATAAATTCTATACAAACCTCTAAAAAAAGATAAAATAAAAATATATAAAAATAATCATCTTCTAAATTTAAACATTGAAATTATTAAATAAATTTCAGAAACTAAATTTAATGAGGGAGGAGCAGCTATATTTATTGAACAAAAAATAAATCATCATATTCTTATTATTGGAAAAAATTGAATTAATCCTTTATTAATTAATAAATTTCGTCTTCCTGTTCGCTTATAAGAAAAATTTAATAAACAAAATAATCCAGAAGAACATAAACCATGTCTAATTATTATTACAATTCCCCCTATTATTCCAATATTTAAAAAAGAATAAATTCCTACAAATAAAAATCCTATATGAACAACTGAAGAATATGCAATTAATATTTTTAAATCAATTTGACGAATACATAAAATTCTAATATTAATTCTTCCAATCATAATAAAACATAAAAAATATAAATTATTTAAATAAAAAAATTTTAAAAAAATTATTATAAATCGAACAATTCCATACCCACCTAATTTTAATAAAACTCCAGCTAAAATTATTGAACCAAAAATTGGAGCCTCAACATGAGCCTTAGGAAGTCATAAATGAACAATATATACTGGTAATTTTACTAAAAAAACAAATATTAATCCAAATACTAAAAATAAATTAATTTTAAAAATTAAATTTATTTTAATTAAATATATTAAATTTAATGAATTAAAATTTATATTCATTAATAATAAAATTATTAAAAAAGGTAAAGAAGCAAATAAAGTATAAATAATTATGTAAATTCCAGCTTGTAATCGTTCAGGTTGAACCCCTCAACCCATAATTATTAAAAAAATAGGAATTAATCTAATTTCAAAAAATAAATAAAAATTAATTAAATCTATTGAAAAAAAAAATATAATTAAACTAATTAATAAAAATAAAACTTGAAAAACTAAAATTTTATTATAATAAATATTTATATTAAGTACTGATAAAAATATTAAAGAAACAATTCAAATTGATAATATAATTATTAAAAAAGAAATTTTATCAATTCCATAATCAAAAAAAATTATTGATCAAGAATTATAAAATCTTAAATTAAAAAAATAAAATAAATAAATAAAAAAAAATAAAAATAATATATTTTGAATAAAAATTATTAACAATTTTTTATCTAAAAATTTTATTAAAAAAAATAAACCAATTACAAATAAAATAATTCTTATCATAAATTTAAATTAATCAATTTAATATAATCTTTTCCTTCAACACGAATTATTAAAACTAATAAACTTAATCCTAAAACTGCTTCACAAACTATTATTACTAATATATAAATATATAAATATAAATTAAATATATTTATTAATAAATAATTTACTAAAATAAATAATAAAAATAACATTAGTATCTCTATATATATTAATATAACCAATAAATGTTTATAAAAATAAATAAAATTTCTAAATAAAAAAAATAAAAATAAAAAAAACAATATATTAATAAGTTATATAGTTTAAGTAAAACATTAATTTTGTAAATTAATAATAAATAATAATTTTATAACTTCAAAAAAATTTTCTTAAAAAATTTCATTAATTTCCAAAATTAATATTTTAAATAAACTATTTTTTGAATAATATTATATTACAAAATTTTTTTTTTTTTTTTTTTAAATATTTTACTTTTATCAAAAAATATTTTTCCAATATTTATTTTTATTATTATAATAATAACAATTTTGACTCCTTTTAATAATAAATTTTTAAATCCAATAATAGTAAACATCAATATTATTATTTTTACAATTTTATTAATAATATATTTAAATTTAATAAATAAAACTAATTGATTTTCAATTCTTATTTTTTTAGTAATAATTGGAGGAATAATAATTTTATTTTTATATTTAAATAGATTTGCAATTAATGAATCTTCTTCTAATAATAAATATTTAATAAAAAATTTAGAAATAAAAATAGCTTTTTTAATTTTAATTAATTTAATATTAACAAATTCAAAATATTTTAGAATTATTATAATTAATATTTATATAATAAATTTTAAATTAAAAATTAATTTCAATAATGAACCAACTACAATAATAATTTTTAATAAATTTATAAACTTATTCTTAATTTTCATAATTATTTATTTATTAATAACATTAATTACAGTAACTTATATTTGTATAAGAAAAAAATCATCTATACGATTAATAAATTAATGAAAAATTTTTTAAAAAATAATATTATTTATAAAATTATTAACTCAACTTTAATTACTTTACCAACTCCAATTAACATTAATTTATGATGAAATTTTGGATCATTATTAGGAATTTGTTTAATTATCCAAATTGTAACAGGATTATTTTTATCATTTCATTATTGCCCTAATATTAATTTAGCTTTTAATTCAATTGTTCACATAAATCATAATATAAATTATGGATGATTAATTCATTATTTACATATAAATGGAGCATCAATATTTTTTTTTTGTATTTATTTTCATGTAGGACGAAATATTTACTATTCAACATATTTTAATAAAATTACTTGAATAATTGGAGTAACAATTATTTTATTACTTATAGCAACAGCATTTATTGGGTATGTTTTACCATGAGGACAAATATCATTTTGAGGAGCAACTGTTATTACTAATTTAGTTTCAGCAATTCCTTATATTGGAAATATAATTGTTGAATGATTATGAGGAGGATTTTCTATTAATAATGCTACACTTAATCGATTTTATTCATTTCATTTCATTTTACCATTTGTTATTTTATTTATAGTAATTATACATTTAGTTTATTTACACGAAAAAGGATCATCAAATCCAATAGGATTAAATAGAAATATTTTAAAAATTCCATTTCATAATTTTTTTTCAATTAAAGACATTATAGGATTTAATTTATTATTTTTAATTTTATCTATGTTAACATTAATAAACCCATTTCTTCTTGGTGATCCAGAAAATTTTATTATAGCAAACCCATTAGTTACACCAGTTCATATTCAACCTGAATGATATTTTTTATTTGCTTATGCAATTTTACGATCAATTCCAAACAAATTAGGAGGAGTAATTGCTTTATTTTTATCAATTGCTATTTTATACATTATACCATTTTACAATATAAATAAAATTCAATCAAATAAATTTTATTTATTAAATAAAAATTTATTTTGAATTTTTGTTAATATTTTTATTTTATTAACATGAATTGGAATAATACCAGTAGAAGACCCATTTATTATAACAGGACAAATATTAACAATATTATACTTTTGTTATTATATTTTAAATCCATTAATTCACAATATTCAAGACTTAAAATTATTTAATATAAATAATTAGTTAATTAACTTAAATTAAAGTTTATATTTTGAAAATATAATTTAGAAATAAATAATTTTCTATTAACTTTTAATAAAATAAAAATTTTAAAAAAATTATAAAAATTAAATAATTTATTACAATAGGTAAATAATTTAATCAAACTATAAATATTAATTTATCATAACGAAGACGAGGTAATAAAGCTCGAATTAAAATAACTAAATATAAAAAAAATATAAAAAATGTAAAAATTAATAAATTTATATGAAAAAAATTTATTTTAACAAAAATAAATATTAAAAAAATAATATTAGAGTATTCTGCTAAAAAAATTAAAGCAAAAGGTCCTCTTATATACTCAATATTATAGCCAGAAATTAATTCAGATTCCCCTTCAGAAAAATCAAAAGGAGTTCGATTTAATTCAGCTAAAATTCTTGAAAACAATAATAAACTTAAAGGAAATATAATTAAAACAATAAAATAATTAAATTTTAAAAATGTATTAATTATAAATCTTTCAACTAAAAAAATAAAATTAAAAATTAAAAAAATAAAACTAACTTCATATGAAACAGTCTGAGCAATAGAACGAAGCCCCCCTAATACAGCATATACACTATTTGAATAAACACCAGCAAATATTATTGGATAAACATTTATTCTTAAAAAACAAAATATTAATAAAAAATAATTTATTAAATTTAAGCCATTAAATAAATATGGGTATAATAATCATATTGAATAAGAAATAATAAATATAAAAAAAGGAGATAAAAAATATAAAAAATAATTTACTTTATATAATAAATTAATTTCATTTCTAAATAATTTAATTCCATCTCTAAAAGCTTGCAAAATTCCAATAATTCCAACTTTATTTGGACCTTTTCGAAATTGAATATAACTTAATAATTTTCGTTCAAATAAAGTAAAAAAAGAAACTCTTACTAAAACAACCAATAATAAAATTAAATAATTTAAAAAAATTGTATAAATAAACAATTTTACTTATAAAAAAATTTATTTCAATAAATTCTAAATTTATTACAATTATATATGCTAAAGTAAAAAAAAAAGATTTATAAGTTAATCCTTTCGTACAAAAACTTATTAAAAATTTTAAAGATAGAAACCAATCTGGCTCACGCCGATTTGAACTCAAATCATGTAAAGTTTTAATAGTCGAACAGACTAAATATAATTTTTTCTTCTAAAATTAAAACAATTTAATTTATTAATTTAATTAATTCAACATCGAGGTCATAATCATTATTATCAATATGAACTATCTAATAATATTATGCTGTTATCCCTAAAGTAATTTTATTTAAAAATAATTAAAATTATTAATTAAATAAAATATTAATTTTTTTAAAAAATAAAAGTTTTTAAAATTTTTTAATCACCCCAATCAAATAAATATATATTTATAAAAATATTATTAAATAAAAATATAAATATTAAATTTTATAGGGTCTTATCGTCTTTTAAATATAATAAAATTTTTTTATTTTATAAAAAAATTCTTTAAAAATTTTTAAAAAAGTTTATTTTTCATTCAATCTTTCATTCCAGTTTTCAATTAAAAAACAAATGATTTTGCTACCTTTGCACAGTCAATATACTGCAATTATTTAATAATTTTATCATTGAACAGATTAAACCTAAAATTATTTTTCATTAAGACATGTTTTTGATAAACAAGTGAAAATTATAATTGCCGAGTTATTTAAAAATAATTTTATAAAAAATTATTTATTAAAATATATAAATACTAATTTAATCCATTATTAATAATTTTAAATAATTAAAAATTAAATTTTAATATATTAATTAAATAATAAAAATAAAAATTTATTTAAATAATAAAATTTAAAATTATAAAATTTTAAAATAACTTAAATTAAAAAAAGAATAGTTAAAAAAATTGAATTTTAAAATAAATAAAAAATTTATCTCTTTTATTTTTTAATTATTTTTTAAATAATTTTTTTAAAAAATTAAAAAAATAAAATAATTTTAAATTAAATTTAAATATTAAAAAACTAGATATATAAATTTGAATAACATATAATTTCAAAAATTTTATTTTTATTAATTATGTAACATTAAGAAAAATAAAATTTTATCTCATTTAAATTCGAGAAAATTAAAATAATTAAAATTTATTTAAATAATCCTTATACAAAAGGAACAAAAAATTAATTTTTTTTATAAAATTTTTTTATTAATATTTTTCAAAAAATAATAATTTTTTTTTTCTAATTAATTTACTAAAAATAAAATTTTTTAAAATATTTTTTATAAAAATTAAATAATAAAATAAATAAAATAATTAATTATTAAATAATTAATCTAATTATATTTTCCAATATAATTACCTTGTTACGACTTATCTTTTTAAAAAAAGAGTGACGGGCAGTTTGTAGCTAATTTAATTTAAATTCAATATGATTAAATAAAATATTTAATTTTAAATCCAATTTCAATAATTAAATTAATTAATTAAATCCAAAAATAAAATTTATTGTAACTCAAATAATCTTTATTATAAATAAATATTGATTTGAATTGTTTTATGTAAAAATTTTTAAAAATAAAATTTAAATATATAAAATAAATAATTTTATTAAATTAAATTATAAACAATCATACAAAATAAATTAAATAAAGTAGTTATAATCGTGGATTATCAAATTAATTTTCAAGTTCCCCTAATAATTTAAATTACTCCCATATTAATTAAATTTAATGATTTTACATTTACTAATCAATTATAATAATAAATATTAAAATAATAGGGTATCTAATCCTAGTTTAATTTTTAATATAAATATTTTAAATAACATAAATAAATTAAATTTATAATTTTATTTCACTAAAAATTAATAAATTTATTTAAATAAATTTTTAAATATATTAATAATAAATTATTAAATTTAATTTTTTTTAATAGTTTAACCGCAACTGCTGGCACTATAATTAGTTAAAAATTTTTAAAATTTCTAATTCCAAAATTAATTAATTTATTAATTATAAATATTACTAATTAATTATTAAACAAATTTTATATAAATTAAAATTTTAAAATTAAAATTTTACTAAAATAATATAAATTTAAAGAAAATGTTAATTTATTTATAAATTATGAATCTATAGACTTTAAATTTAGTCTATCTTTAAAATTATTTAAAATTTAAGAAAAATTCCAATCTTTTTAATGTAAATAAAATATTTTAAATTAAACTAAAATTTTTTAATAAATATTTTCAATTTATATAAATATAAATATATAAATAAATATATAAATAAATAAATAAATATTTTTAATAAATATTTTCAATTTATATAAATATAAATATATAAATAAATAAATAAATATTTTTAATAAATATTTTCAATTTATATAAATATAAATATATAAATAAATAAATAAATATTTTTAATAAATATTTTCAATTTATATAAATATAAATATATAAATAAATAATTTTTTTTTTTTTTTTTTTTTAAAATATTATATTTTTTATATAAATTATTTATATATATATATATATTTATTAATATATATTATAGAAAATATATTTAATTATTAAATATAAATTATTTATTGTTTAATAAATAAAATTATAAAATAATATTAACTTTAAATAATCATTTAATGTAATCTTTATTTTTTTCTTCATGTTTAATGTAATATAATTTTATTGTATAGATTTAACTAAAATTAAGAATTTATATTAATATACTAAATTATTAATAATAATTATAAAGATAATATAAATATAATTAAAATAATATTTTAATGTTTAATAGAAAAATAATTTTTTATAGAAAATTCATATTATTAAAAATTTAAATAATAAATACTAAATAATTAATAAAATATTTTTTTATATAATTTATTATAATAATATAAATAATTTATTATATAAAATTAAATATTTATTGTATAAAATAATTTATTATAATAATATAAATAATTTATTATATAAAATTAAATATTTATTGTATAAAATAATTTATTATAATAATATTTAATTTATAATTAATAAATAATATTATTATAATATTTTTATAGTAAGAAATTTAAAATTTTATATTATTAAATATAAATTATTTATTGTTTAATAAATAAAATTATAAAATAATATTAACTTTAAATAATCATTTAATGTAATCTTTATTTTTTTCTTCATGTTTAATGTAATATAATTTTATTGTATAGATTTAACTAAAATTAAGAATTTATATTAATATACTAAATTATTAATAATAATTATAAAGATAATATAAATATAATTAAAATAATATTTTAATGTTTAATAGAAAAATAATTTTTTATAGAAAAATTTTTA